GAATTCAGGATCAAAATTAAATAGGAAAGAAACAAACGGTTCGGTCAGTAATCCCCCCAAATTAGGAAAAATTTAGAAAAGAAATAAGTGAAATAAGTATAAGTATAATATAATTTTTATTGTTTTGGCGACATGGCCAAGTGGTAAGGCGGGGGACTGCAAATCCTTTATCCCCAGTTCAAATCTGGGTGTCGCCTGATCAAAAAACTCGAGATTTCTTATCCTGCGGATCTAAACCCCAATCGGCGAACCCGACCGAAACAGAGGTAAAGGCCTAGGCCTTGTCAATACTTGATTTTAAGAATGATCCATAGGTTCTAGAAAGGACTCTCTTTTTTTGCTTCTAGGATTCAAAATGGGTGATAGGAAAGACTATCAAATTTTCCTAATTTTATTACTTACTCTACACTACTAAGGTAGTTAGTGTCTACTGATTCAGTATAGAATTGGATTAGATAGGCTGGTGAGAAATCAATTTCTAAGTTGTGTAAAGGAATGAATAGAGATACTCCGTCTCAAAATTCACAAGAAATTCTCAGCACTCAACCAACCAATCCATATTGATTGGTTGGTTGGCCTTATAGAGATAGAATAAAGGTTCAAATTTTTCTTTCAGGAGATTACAAAAAAATGTAATATCGCATGGCATTTCAAATTCTTTCACAGAAAGAGAAACCGTAAGGCTTAGAGAGAATATAGGTATAGAATAGATAGTTATCCACCTTGATAGTTTATTTTTATGTATGTTTTTTTTTTATGTTATGAAAAAAGTCAACAAACAGTGAGTCTTACTATTCCTACATGTTTTATTTTTTTAGGATAGGAGCATTCACTTGATATTCCCAAAGCATGTATATCGTATTTGTGCCTAATCTTTACTGATTCTACCGGCCCAGCCAGAAATACCATAATATAGGAACTTGTTACGGCTGGATTTTGGGGATTGCTTCATCAACAGCCTTAAGTCATGATTCCATTTTGACTCTACACCATTGATTCCACTATGATTAGTGATCAATAATGGAATAATTCTTTCATAAGGATAGGAGACATAATTCACATGGATATAGTAAGTCTCGCTTGGGCTGCTTTAATGGTAGTCTTTACATTTTCCCTTTCACTCGTAGTATGGGGAAGGAGTGGACTTTAGAAGTACTATTAATTGAGTAATCAAATTGTATCAATTGTTTAATTGATTGTTGTTTTATTTTACGAACTGTTTTAAAAAAAAATGCCTCTGTTTTCAAATTCTACTGTACTATAGTAAAATATGAATAAGAAAATACACTAATGAATAATAACCATTCGAGCAAACAATGAATGATTACCATAGTTGTATTTCGAAACTCAAATCAACAGAATACATATGATAGGATTTTTTCCACCCAAGTTCTTTCTATTCTATTTTGATTTTTGATTTGATGAACCGGTTCTTACCAGAATTACAGATATTACAATAAAAAACAAGCAACCTTTCTTTTTTCCTTTATAATTTATATTATATTTACTTTACATAAATAATTGTACATACGTATTGGAAATTGATCCATGTTATCAAGCCTATATCTGTATAAAAATTTATATTATATAATAATAGATAGTCTACAATACTAGATAGTGTGGTAGAAAGATATATATTTAAATTTAATTTAAATTATAATAATATTATATAATTTAGTTCTTTCTACCATACTATCTCAGATAGTGTCGATTCCAGCCCGATCATTTCATTTAAGACTTGGAGTTTAAATCCTTTTCTTCAATCATTGATAAGAAGTCAAAATATCAGTCAACTTAATCATTTTGACTGACTGTTTTTACATAGATGATAAGTAAAAAAGCCGTAGGAACTAGAATAAACAATGCAGTAGCAATAAATGCGAGAATATTTACTTCCATAATCTTATTGTTTTTTTTTTCTTCGCAATAACTCGGGATCTAATCCCATAGAGATGAGAAATTTGACTGCTGTAAATTAAATGGGATGAATTGCATCCTAATGATACTGAATCGGATCAATGTTATGAATAACAATATCTAATCTATCAAATCGACTCATCGTCGAGAATTGAATAGTATAACATAGGAAGATCCTTTATCCATACCGAGTAAAAATGGGATTTCTGATCCGATAAAGAATCCTACTGAATTTATCATCCTTTTCCACTCTTTTCTATAAACAGTCCTCCTCTTTATACAATATCTTTCCTTAGACTTATACAAATTATCTGATGAGATATCATATGACCTATATTCTATTGGCTATAGACCCAAGTAGTAGAAGTGCAATAGAAAAAATGACGCGTTGAACTCTAAGCTTTTTTTATGAATCGATATCGGATCGTCGGATCCTTGTTCGGGACTGACGGGGCTCGAACCCGCAGCTTCCGCCTTGACAGGGCGGTGCTCTGACCAATTGAACTACAATCCCAACAGGATGTACAGCATACATATTCTTGTGATAATACATATTCTTGTGATATCATAAGAGCATTCTATTTGCTGTGTTGTAACATAGACACGAATGATATACGGATATCCACGTAGAATAGATATGGACTATACTCTATCTAGTAATATAGTAAGAGTAACATGGTTTAACTAGTAATCCTGTGATTCTTTTTATTGCTACAAGATTGATTATCAACCTTTCAATGAGAAAAAACAACAAAAATTCAACTCTTTTCTTTATTCTTCCATATTAGGCATTTCTGGAAAACAAATTGGTTATATCATACTCAAAAGAAAGCGGCGAATTTTTGGGCCGAGCTGGATTTGAACCAGCGTAGACATATTGTCAACGAATTTACAGTCCGTCCCCATTAACCGCTCGGGCATCGACCCAGGAAGAATCAATTCAATTATAATTATATAAAATATATATATTATATATTATTATTATATATTATATTATATTATAAATTATATTATATTATAAATTATTATAAATTATTATATTATAAATTATAATTATATAAATTAGAATTAAATTAAATTATATAAATTATATAAAGATATATATATGATATGGATATTATGATATGGATATGGTTTTTTTGATAATTGATAATCCACGATCAACTTACTTTCGCAGTACCCTACCCCCAGGGGAAGTCGAATCCCCGCTGCCTCCTTGAAAGAGAGATGTCCTGAACCGCTAGACGATAGGGGCATACCCGCCCGACCACCACCAGGCTATGATCATAGTATCATCAGTTTTTCGGAATTGTCAATACAAAAAAATATATTATATATTATATACAAAAAAATATATTATATTATTATATATTATATAAATAATATAATAAATTATATAAATAATATAATAAATATAAATAATATAATAACGTAATGGTATGGTTAGATCCGAAAGACCTATCCCACTTTCACGATTCTCACGATTCTATATAATTAGAATTTTTAATAATTTTTTATGGTTCATAAATGCCCCATTATCCCATTAAATTAGTTATATACATTACATTCATTATATACATTAAATTATATATTTTATTATAATTATATATATAAACTATACTATAATATTAAACCAAAGAAGTATAGTATTCTTTTAGTTCAAGTAGTGATTGGTCTAACAGAAAAAGGATAGAAGTTTCATTTATTCAATTTGCACTAATTGATTTGTTCAGATAAGACATCATTCAATCAAATTTCGTAAATCTATGTCGTCGTGTTGGTACACGTATCAAGTAAATCTTGTTCTGATAGATCGATAAAATAAAAGCAAAAACAATACAGAAAGTGATATCGATCTTGAAACAATTCACTGTATTGGTATTTCTCAAAAAGGGCATTTGACCCTAGACTTTACTTCTGACTTCACTTATTTTCTTAAGTAAATCCAAGATCTTGTTCTTGAATGAGTTCCTATGCATACATGTATCTATGTATGTAATATATGTACATATATACATACAGTAGACTCATAATGGAAAATGAATTGCTAATTCATTTTTTTTTTAGCCCTTTTAACTCAGCGGTAGAGTAACGCCATGGTAAGGCGTAAGTCATCGGTTCAAATCCGATAAAGGGCTTTTTCCATGAAACTCCAGTCTTCGTTTTTCAGTCGAGAGGAGAATAGAGAGATCTTGCTGATATTTGTCAAAAAGATAACCGCCGTTATAAAGCACCATTATATTATAATGTAATGAGTATTATCGGTTATAGTTTGCAAAGTTGTTGAACATTTATTCATTATGTTAATTAATCATTACACTTTTTAGGGGAAGTCCACCTTGTACTGTAGTGGTATAGTAGTTCCCCCCATGTTTCCTTATTCATATTTTTTGATCCCGGGGCCTAACTATTCTAGATATCTAATCTTTATTATTAATCACCAAACTCAAGTATTCCAATCAAACCCATCGTTAAAGTAAAAATAAAAAAGTAAGTGGACCTGACCCGTTGAATCATGACTATATCGGCTATTCTGATATTCAAATTCTATAGAGATGAAATTAAATTATAGAAGCGGACTCTTTTTTATTTTATTTTTTCTTTTAACCATCCGAGAATTTGTCGATATTTCAGGTTTAATCTTCTTGTTACTGGATGCTCCATAGGAATAAATTGCTATTTCTTTCCCCCACAAAAAAGTTTATTTCGATAATAAATAAATTTTTCAACCTCTTTATTTGATTTGATTCCAGAATCAAATTTTGTTGTTTTGTTCCGCCAATGCCAATGCAATAGGGAACAAATGTGATAAGGGGGCTTTCCTTTCTAGTTTACCATTATTTAATATTGAATTTAGTATTTCAAATTTCATTTAATTTATGGACAGAGAAAAAAATAAGAAATTTTTTTATCTACCGGATAAAGGTAAAGTAAAAAGAGAAATATTCGAAGTTCATTTTTTTTGTTCGACCCGCTAAAAGAGGTACTCTGGCATTTGAGTTATAGGACAATTCGGGGTTCAAAAGGTTATTAAGAAAAAAATAGTAAAGACTAATCAAACTAATGGATTTACCCAGGTCGGT